GACTACTGAATCTAATAAATACAACTGAAAGTAAAAAAGTAAGGAAAGGGCTTTTTTTATAGGGTATAAGGTCACCTTTTTATAAAAAAAATCGAATATGAATTCGAGACAATAAAAAAAACAATCAAAGAAACGATTTTCCAATTTTATTCTTCCATATCTTCCATATTTTGATTCAAAAAGTTACATTTTTTGAAGGAAGTTCCATGATAGAGTTATTATTAGCTGGATTCTTTTTTTTTTTTTAGTATTAGTTTACACTCAAGTTGAATCAAGATTTTAACAATGGAGCCGTTGCGTTGATTCGGAATCACGGAATGGGCAGTAGAAATTAAAGATGATTAATTTCGTTTTTTCCTGCTGTTCCATTTTTTTGAATATTGTCTAGAAGGAAACTTAGGGAAGTGCTTTATAAACATATGTATGTCTAAGAAAAACATATTTCATTTAGCTCCTTCATGCCTACTATAACTAGTTATTTCGGTTTTTTACTAGCGGCTTTAACTATAACTTCAGTTTTATTTATCGGTCTGAGTAAGATACGACTTATTTGAAAAGGAATTTAGTGAACGAACAATTCATAAAAAACAAAGCTTTTTGCCCTATTCCAAATCTTCTATAGTTATTTACCGCGTAAATTACCAATTAGGGGTCATTGAGATTTCTGGGCAATACAGATTAATATTTAGGGATAGATATTACCTCTCTTTTTCCCTTTTGAAAAAAAAAATTGAAATGATTGAAGTTTTTCTGTTTGGAATCGTCTTAGGTCTAATTCCTATTACTTTGGCTGGATTATTCGTAACTGCATATTTACAATACAGGCGGGGTGATCAGTTGGACCTTTGATTCATGGGTCATCTCTTTTTTTGACCGACCCTTTTCATTTTGTTTTAATTTAACTAAGTTTTAATTTAACTAAATAAATCAAATGAAAAAGAAGGGGGGCCCTTTTCAGATTGCTGGTCAATTATTTCAGTTCGGTGTAATTTTCGATCTAACAAGAGCGGAATCACGCTCTGTAGGATTTGAACCTACGACATTGGGTTTTGGAGACCCACGTTCTACCGAACTGAACTAAGAGCGCTTTCTTATCATAATGGAAAAGACCGTAAACAAGAGTATTTTTTTTATAACCCCAGGGCATCTTGCATACCTATACTATCATAATGAATATGATATAATTAAAGCATATATAATATGCTTTAATTATATCAATTTTTTTTACTCGATCTAAAATTGCTCCTTTTTTACTGCTCAGAGGCGAAGTAATAGGTAGGGATGACAGGATTTGAACCCGCGACATTTTGTACCCAAAACAAACGCGCTACCAAGCTGCGCTACATCCCTTTGAATGGGTCTACAGTGTCATTTTAGAGAATCCTTGTTTTGTTTTCCACACCCTTCTTTTCTTTTTTATTTTATTTTTTTTTATATCGATATAAAAAATCGATCTTACCTTTTCCTCTTTTTGTTTTTTTATATACTCATATTACTCATATATCATATAATATAATATATTACCATATATTATAATAATATCTATATATATATATAGATATATAGAAATCTTTTTCGCGCGAATTTCTCAGGCGAAAACTGACCCTTTTTTCTGTTTTAAGAAAAGGAAAATATTATTTATCGCATTATTGTACATTTCAATTTGAAGTTGAAAGTAGGGATTCCGTGTCCAAATAAACAAAAAAAGCGTCCTTAACTACTGATTATATATGTATTACCATAATGTAATACAAGAAAGAAGGAGGATTTAAAATGCGAAATCTAAAAACATATCTTTCCGTAGCACCGGTACTAAGTGCTCTATGGTTTGGTTCTTTAGCAGGTTTATTGATAGAGATCAATCGTTTTTTTCCAGATGCGTTGACATTTCCTTTTTTTTCCTTCTAGTTATTTCCGTAGGAAGAGGTGAAGCAAATTAGTAATACAATCAAATATCTGTGACTAACCCCCTTTTTTTTTCTTTTTTGAGTTTTTTAGAATTAGATAGAAGGAATAAGGAAGGGGTGGGGGTGGGGGGGGGAAGAAAAAAGTGAATTCAACCTCACCGAACCTTGGGTTCAGGTTCCAAGGCAATTACTAGTAGAGGGAAAATGGAAATGTGGGGAGGGTAACAGTTTTCTACAAGATAATTAAATGAAATATTGTACTGTGATTCTAAATAGAGTTAGAAATCATTGTATTACTTATTATTTACTATAATTTATTCTATATTGATTTATTATTTTCTTTATTATAATTATCTTTATTATAATTATATTAATTGTAATTGATTGCAATGCATTGAACTCTTTAATAATTTGATTTTGAGTTAGTAACTTCTATTTTTTTTTCTTTCTTCTTCGTTTTTGATCGGAAAATAGAATAGTGGGGTGAATTAAAAACCCAAAGGGGGTTCATGGCCAAAAATAAAGATGTTCGAGTAACGATTACTTTGGAATGTACTATTTGCGTTCGAAACGGCGTTAATAAAAAATCAACGGGCATTTCCAGATATATTACTCAAAAAAATCGACACAATACACCTAACCGATTGGAATTGAGGAAATTCTGTCCTTATTGTCACAAACATACAATTCACGGGGAGATAAAGAAATAGATCTACCTGTACGCGCTCCTTCTAAGAACTATGCGGACTATTCCATAATATATTATTAAAATTAAATAAAACTATTAGATTATTTTAACGATAATTATTTAAACTATATAAGATTCTTAGAGGAAAATCTTATTATATAAGTTATATAAGAAAATCCCAATTTAAAGAAAATATCAATTTCGAGTGAATTTCTATAGTCAATTTTGATTTCTATAAACCTAATTCTATAAACCTAAATTATTAAATAATAATTATTAAATAATAATAATAATTATTAAATAATAATTATGATATTATAAGGTATTCGAATTCTATATATATATATATATTCTATATATATATATAGAATTATATAAATTATATAAATAGAATAATATAAATAGAATAATATAAAAGAATAATATAAAAAAAAGAAAGAAATTAAAAATTAATAATTAGAAAAAAAAAATGAACAAACCAAATCCTAAATCCTATTTCTTAATTCTAGAATTTAAAATTTAGTCCGATATAAAAATAGGATTTGCTATATATATTTTTTTATATAGGTATAGGGATAGGATTCTTTTTAAAGATAAGGAATAAACAAATTTAAAGATAAGGAATAAACAAATCATGGATAAATCCAAGCGACTTTTTCTTAAATCCAAGCGATCTTTTCGTAGGCGTTTGCCCCCGATCCAATCGGGGGATCAAATTGATTATAGAAACATAGGTTTAATTAGTCGATTTATTAGTGAACAAGGAAAAATATTATCTAGGCGTGTAAATAGATTAACCTTAAAACAACAACGATTAATTACTCTTGCTATAAAACAAGCTCGTATTTTATCTTCGTTACCCTTTCTTAATAATGAGAACCAAAGCGAGTCGACCCCTAGAACTACAGGTCTTAGAACCAGAAAAAATCTTAGAACCAGAAAAAATCTTAGAACCAGAAAAAAGTAGGCTTACTCTTCAATTCAATTGAATCCAAATTCCAATCCGAACTCAAACGTGAACTGGTGTTTTATTCTAAAAATCTGAAAAGAAAAAATGGCGTGTCGTAAGAAAAAAATCTTTTTTTAATCTAGTGTCTTCACTCATTTTGGTTTGATGACCTGATCGTAATTTTTTATTATACTAATTTCTACTCTACCTTCCCCGAGTTCACAACTCCATTTAATTTAAAGCATTCCGGGGGATTCCCGCTTAAAAAGAATATTGTTGCAAATCATATAAAGACCGCTCTTATTTGATATAGCTATTTGCGCAAGTATTTTACGATTAAGAAGCAATTTTTTTTTGTACAGATTGTGTATTAGCTTGTTATAACTATAGGATACTCCCATGTCGCGAGTTACTGCATTTACTCGGGTGATCCATAAACGACGAAAGTCTCTTTTTTTCCTCTTTCTATCCCGATTAGACGAAACCAAAGCTCGTATTCTCTGTTGATTAATAGTTTTAGTAAGTCGTGAATGAGCCCCTCGAAAGCTTGACGCAAATAAACGCATTTTTGTTCGGCGTCTTCGAGCTATATATCCTCGTTTAATTCTAGTCATTGAATAAAAGAAACTTTGATGAATAACTAAGTCTTTCGTACTGTTATTCTTTTACCCTTCCTTTACTAGTCTGTTAATAACAAAACGGATTGTTCCAATGTATAAAATAAAAATTCCAATGGCTTTTGCTACTATAACCTTCCCGGCCACGATTTTTTCTAGGCATTTTGCTTAGAAATAAGCAATTGTATTGATCCTAGAGATCAAAAAACGCATAATAACTAAAAGAATAGTAAATAGAAATGAATAACTAAATCGTGGGTTCCATCGTTTCTATGGTTTGGTCTTAAACGGCGAGGTCCTTTCTATACACCGGAGCTCCTTTCTTCATTTAATCAATGCTATTGGTAACTTGTACAGTTCACACCTTTTGGCTCTACCCCATGAATTTTTCAGTAATAGATCTTTCACAACTGGATCTATCTTATACGGTAACGATATTTAATTATCAAGATTAGTTGGGTCGCTGACCCTGTTAGTCCGTTCCTTGCAAGCATAATCCTTTTGCTTTTTTATTTCAATAGGATTTTCCCCGCTTAATGGATAAGCATTTGCTACCAATGGGGAATTTGTTCTCATCTTAAATTCATGATTGGATTTGCACCAACGGAAACCATAAAAATTATACACAATAGAAGTATATTGTGGATCTACCCCCTTGATTTTAGCTAGTGCAGGGAAGAACCCCATTCTATAGTATTGATCATGAATATTGAAAAAAGAAACTTTTTTCTCAGCCCATGATTTGAACGAGTCGCACATACACCCTCGTACATGTTCCTCGACGCTGAGGACATCCCCTAAGAGCAGGGGATTTCGTGGCATTTCTGATTGGCTGTCTTGCGTTTCTAATAAGTTGTTTAATTGTTGGCATGCTGAATGATATACATAAGAGTTCGGTTTAGATCGATCCTAACCGAATCGCTTTTTTTCTATCTAATATTTTTTATTTAATCGGAATAGACTAATAGATTAATCGCATATTACTCTCTTATTAAGCAGGAATAAGGGGATTAAATAAAAAAACTCAATCTTCAATTTTGACCTTGTGCTGTTATTTTTTATTAAACATTAAATCGCTTAAACCGCTACAAGATCAACAATTCCATAAGCTTTTGCTTCTGTAGCTGACATAAAAACATCTCGTTCCATATCCAGGGCTATCACCCAGAAGGGATTGCCCGTTCGTTGTACATAAACTTCTATGATTTCCTCGCGAAATTTTGCCAGTTCATCCACTTCCAGGAAAAATTCCCTTGTTTGTTGGGAATCCGGAATAAAAGAAGTACTCGGTTCATGGATCATTACCCTAGCGTGAGGGAATGCCATACGTTTGGTAATTGTTCCTCCGACCAGGAGAAAAGATCCCATTGAAGCGGCCAATCCTACGTCTATTGTATGCACATCGGGTGGCACAAATTGTATAGCATCAAAAATACTAATTCCGGGTATTACCCCTCCGCCGGGACAGTTTAGAAACAAATACTGATCTTTGGTGGAATCCTCTAGAGTAAGAAATACCATAATGCCAACAATGTTATTTGAGATCTCGTTATCAATCTCTTCGCCTAAAAAAAGGAATCTTTGCCGATAAAGTCGGTTGATTAGGATACAAATTGATCCTTTAGGAGCCGTACAGGCATCTTTTGATGCATACGGTTCGATAAAAATTGTAAAAAAAATCAATGTGTAGATTTCGGGCATCCCTCGTTTTTGAGAGCGTTCCTTCTAACAAAGGAGCTTGTTCTTTCATTTTTACCATTAAAGAAAGATGGGCTCCTTTTTCTATTTTTTCTATAATATAGAAAAAATTTATTAATCTTATCGAATAAACTTTTCTTTTCCTTGATGTGCTTTTCATCAGGATTCAATCCAAATCATGATGTCATTTTCTTGTTCCTAAATGGGCTTCTTTCTTTTTGATTCAAAATTTTTTTAGGTTTCTGTTCTACTCCGAGTAAAGATCTGCCCGATTTTGATTTGCACATATAGAAGAAATCGACCCAATACCACGTCTTTTTTTTTGCTACGATTTCTCCCTAATTCCTTTCATGTCGTCCACCAAATATTTGACATATTTATGATTTTACGTATTTATGATTTTATTCGATTAATTAACAGTTTGAAATCGCTCCTGTTACTCATTTTTTTAATGAAAATTTTATGATATAGGTGGTAATCGCAGATATATTACCGCTTGAATTTTTTCTAAACGGAGTCTGAATGCTTCATTTTATTGGTCCAACCAAGCCAACCATAAATCATTCTAATTGAAACTAGTAATCTGGATACCCCCAAAAATGGATCTATCATTGTACTTCGCGCTACAAATAATTGATAATTCAATTAATGGCGAAACAGAGGATATCTCGATCGGGGGAGAGAACGGGGTAATCCCATATGACCCAATATATTTGCCAAGTCGCACTATAGGTCAACCCAAGAACTAGTTTCATCGTCCGGACCTTGGAAAGGCACTTTTGGAATACCAAGAGGCATGAAAGGAAAAAGGATTAACCGCTTAATATCACTTTGACGTGGAAGCGTAACAAGAGGTTTACTGTATACTATTGGCTCATATACATAGAGTGAATAGAGTGAATAGAATAAGGCCAGAAATTAAAGTAAAGGAAGAAGAATGAATGAAAATGAAAGAAAATTTGCACGAATAGGTCCTTTAAATGATGAGATGGATTTGTTCATAGAAACTGGAATGAATCCCCCATTGCGTATTGATACTTATCGGGTATAAAATAGATCTGCTTCTCATTTTTGAATTCTTCCATTATTGCTAAAAGAATAGAGCAAATATTAATTCTTTCTCCGAAAAATCCTTCCAAAGGAGGGAGGCCCGTAGCATAGTCCAATGCAATAAAGTTACATAGTGTCTATTTTTCATTGATAAAGGGGTATTTCCATGGGTTTGCCTTGGTATCGTGTTCATACTGTTGTTTTGAATGATCCCGGCCGTTTACTTTCTGTTCATATAATGCATACAGCCCTGGTTGCTGGTTGGGCTGGTTCGATGGCTCTATATGAATTGGCAGTTTTTGATCCCTCTGACCCCGTTCTTGATCCAATGTGGAGACAAGGTATGTTCGTTATACCTTTCATGACCCGTTTAGGAATAACCAATTCGTGGGGCGGTTGGAATATTACAGGCGGGGCTATAACGAATCCGGGTTTTTGGAGTTACGAAGGTGTGGCCGCAGCACATATTGTCTTTTCTGGTCTTTGCTTCTTGGCAGCTATCTGGCATTGGGTGTATTGGGATCTAGAAGTTTTTTGTGATGAGCGCACAGGAAAACCTTCTTTGGATTTACCCAAGATCTTTGGAATTCATTTATTTCTCTCAGGAGTGGCTTGCTTTGGTTTTGGCGCATTTCATGTAACAGGATTGTTTGGTCCTGGAATATGGGTGTCCGATCCTTATGGACTAACTGGAAAGGTACAACCTGTAAGTCCAGCGTGGGGTGTAGAAGGTTTTGATCCTTTTGTTCCAGGAGGAATAGCCTCTCATCATATTGCAGCAGGCACATTGGGCATATTAGCGGGCTTATTCCATCTTAGTGTCCGTCCACCCCAACGTTTATACAAAGGATTACGCATGGGAAATATTGAAACTGTCCTTTCCAGTAGTATCGCTGCTGTCTTTTTTGCAGCTTTTGTTGTTGCTGGAACTATGTGGTATGGTTCAGCTACTACTCCCATCGAATTATTTGGTCCTACTCGTTATCAATGGGATCAGGGCTACTTCCAGCAAGAAATCTATCGAAGAGTTAGTGCTGGGCTAGCCGAAAATCAAAGTTTAGCAGAAGCTTGGTCTAAAATTCCTGAAAAGTTAGCTTTTTATGATTACATTGGAAATAATCCGGCAAAAGGAGGATTGTTCAGAGCGGGTTCAATGGACAATGGGGATGGAATTGCTGTTGGGTGGTTAGGACACCCTATCTTTAAAGATAAAGAAGGGCGCGAACTTTTTGTACGTCGTATGCCTACGTTTTTTGAAACATTTCCCGTTGTTTTGGTAGACGGAGACGGAATTGTTAGAGCCGATGTCCCTTTTAGAAGGGCCGAATCGAAGTATAGTGTCGAACAAGTAGGTGTAACTGTTGAGTTCTATGGTGGCGAACTCAATGGAGTGAGTTATAGCGATCCTGCTACTGTGAAAAAATATGCTAGACGTGCTCAATTGGGTGAAATTTTTGAATTAGATCGTGCTACTTTGAAATCCGACGGCGTTTTTCGTAGCAGTCCAAGGGGTTGGTTTACTTTTGGGCATGCTTCGTTTGCCCTGCTCTTCTTCTTTGGCCACATTTGGCATGGTGCTAGAACCCTGTTTAGAGATGTTTTTGCCGGTATTGATCCAGATTTGGATGTTCAAGTGGAATTTGGAGCATTCCAAAAAGTTGGAGATCCAACTACAAAAAGACAAGCAGTCTGATGCAAGATTGCTTTGTTATTTTTCGTTTCTATTTTTGACATAGGTTGTTGGAAAAATCTTGATTTAAATTCAATTGCTGCCTTTTCTTTGACTCTTGCTCTCGGGGGATGATCCCAAATAAACAGGTATGGAAGCTATAATTGTAAACCACGATCGAATTTATGGAAGCATTGGTTTATACATTCCTCTTAGTATCGACGTTAGGGATAATTTTTTTCGCTATCTTTTTTCGAGACCCGCCTAAAGTTCCAACTAAAAAACCGAAATGATTTTTCATTATCTCAATTGAAGTAATGAGCCCCCCAAGATTGGGGGGCTCATTACTTCAACTAGTCCCCGTGTTCCTCGAACGGATCTCTTAGTTGTTGAGAGGGTTGCCCAAAAGCAGTATATAAGGCGTACCCGGTAAAACTTACAAGTAAACCAGATATAGAGATGGCGACTAAGGTTGCTGTTTCCATTATTATATAACTTCAAGACCACGATGGATCTATGATAAGATCGTTTATTTACAACGGAATGGTATACAAAGTCAACAGATCTCACTGAATACAAAATAAGATTTATGGCTACACAAAGCGTTGAAAGTAGTTCTAGATCTGGTCCAAGACGAACTGTTGTAGGGGACTTTTTGAAACCACTGAATTCGGAATATGGTAAAGTTGCCCCTGGATGGGGAACGACTCCTTTGATGGGTGTTGCAATGGGTCTATTTGCGATATTTCTATCTATTCTTTTGGAGATTTATAATTCTTCTGTTTTACTGGATGGAATTAGAATGAATTAGATTCATAAGAACCACGAAATCCTAGCCTTGCAATCTATCAATCTAAAAAGCGAAACTTTTCGGTCTCAGATTTTTAGCCCAGTCTGTTTTGGTAGTTCGACCGTGAAATTTATTTGTTTCTGTAGTTCCGGAATATGAGTGTGTGACTTGTTATAATTGATCCTATTGATAGTACAGAAAATGAGTCTGTTGTCTTGATAGAGATAGTTTGACTCCGTCGGGATATTATCTGGAGCACGGAAAATATGAAATGGATAACGAAGTATTCGAACTATGATTCATACGTAATATTCAAACCTCGCAGCCGGATTCTAAACAAAATTCAAAGAAAGAGTTAAGGAGTTAGATTATAAATAGAAATCAAAAGTTTTTTCTTCTTTCAAACTCGCGTTTATGCTTATTTTGATTAAAGGACAAGCCTTTCTTTATATTTGTAGTTATTATATCCTATTTATTGAATAAGTGATGATTCAAAGGTTCTTACTCAAGGAATCTTTGGACTTAGTTTGAAGGTTTTAGTGAATCATCGTGGTTCTAGTATGAATCTGAGGTTTCAATTGATTCATAGGGTCTTAACAAGATAATTCCTATCAATAATAAATAAAAAAGAAAAGAAGAAATCCACATTCCATACAAATAAAAAGTCAAAGCAAAGAAAGAAAAAGAAAAGAGTAGGTAAATAGAAGATTCAAGAGGCCTCGAACGATCGACATAAAGACGAAAGTGCCGACTTGATTTTTTGGCATTATAACTCCAAAAAGAGTTCTCGGATTTTACTCTGATTTTTTATCTACGGATTAAGAGGTTAAAAACTTTTTTATTATATATCCGTTTCAGCCAGTATTTGGGTGTTTTTGTTTGAGCTGTACGAGATGAAATTCTCATATACGGTTCTTAGAGGGGGAGTCCTATTGGTTTACCTATCTCAATAAAGTCTATGATTGGTTTGAAGAACGCCTCGAGATTCAGGCAATTGCAGATGATATAACTAGTAAATATGTTCCTCCTCATGTTAACATTTTTTATTGTCTCGGAGGAATTACGCTTACTTGTTTTTTAGTACAAGTAGCTACAGGGTTTGCTATGACGTTTTACTACCGCCCGACGGTTACTGAGGCTTTTGCTTCTGTTCAATACATAATGACTGAAGCTAACTTTGGCTGGTTAATTCGATCAGTTCATCGATGGTCGGCAAGTATGATGGTCTTAATGATGATCCTGCATGTATTTCGTGTCTATCTCACCGGTGGTTTTAAAAAACCTCGCGAATTAACTTGGGTTACAGGTGTGGTTCTGGCTGTATTGACCGCATCCTTTGGTGTAACAGGTTATTCCTTACCTCGGGACCAAATTGGTTATTGGGCAGTCAAAATTGTAACAGGTGTGCCGGAAGCTATTCCGGTAATAGGATCGCCTTTGGTAGAGTTATTACGCGGAAGTGCTAGTGTGGGACAATCCACTTTGACCCGTTTTTATAGTTTACACACTTTTGTATTACCTCTTCTTACTGCCGTATTTATGTTAATGCATTTTCTAATGATACGTAAGCAAGGCATTTCTGGCCCTTTATAGAAAATATGGCCCATTTGAGATATTTGTAATCAATTAGTTATCTTAATTACTTGGGGGAGGAACAGCCAATAGTATTTCATTGCTACAAATATGGATTATTGAAAAAAAAATAAGACATGTATTTGGATATTTTCTTTCAACTCCACAAAAGTTTATTATTTATTTGACATGATATGAAAAGTTGAAGGAAATTCTCCGAAGATAAAATGGATTATGGGAGTGTGTGACTTGAACTATTGATTGAGCCGTGCAGAAATATGCCTTTATCTGCTACATTGGAATTCATAACCAAATGTGTCTTTGTTCCAACCACCGAGAGATCCCGAAGGATAGGCTGGTTCGCTTGAAGAGAATCTTTTCTATGATCAGACCCTGTGATGTCGTGCAGGAGCAGGCTCCGTAAGATCCAGTAGAATAAGTGATTTGGTATAATCAAAAATTTGTTTTGACTATTTTTACTTTCTTATTTAATAGTATGAAAGTGCATTCATTTCCTCTGCATCGATCCGATTTTTTATTTATTATACTATCGGAGTGAAACAAGAGATCTAAAGAAGAGCAAAGGTTAGACTATATTAGTAACAAGTAAATCCTTTGTATGTGAAAATTCTCGATATTCTTTGGAGAGAAAGGTCGATCGCAAGGGCTGAGACGGCCCAGAAAGCAACAACTTTGTACGCTTACTTGGGTATTGAGCATTTACCTGTAAGAATTGAATTCCTTTTTTTACATATAGAATCATTCAGATATGCGTGGATAACATATAAATCTTAAGATATAGATTTATTTTAGATGTATCCATTTGTATCCATTTTTATTTATTTGATTCGATTGAGTCTTGCTCGAGCCGGATGATGAAAACTTATCATGTCCGGTTCTTTCGGGGGATGGATCTATAAGAATTCACCTATCCCAATAACAAAGAAACCTGACTTGAACGATCCTGTATTAAGAGCTAAATTAGCTAAAGGTATGGGTCATAATTATTACGGGGAACCCGCATGGCCCAATGATCTTTTATATATATTTCCAGTAGTAATTCTCGGTACTATTGCTTGTAATGTAGGCTTGGCGGTTCTAGAACCCTCAATGATTGGTGAACCCGCGGATCCTTTTGCAACTCCTTTGGAAATATTACCGGAATGGTATTTCTTTCCCGTGTTTCAAATACTTCGTACAGTACCTAACAAGTTATTGGGTGTTCTTTTAATGGTGTCAGTGCCCACAGGATTATTAACAGTACCCTTTTTGGAAAATGTTAATAAATTCCAAAATCCATTTCGTCGTCCAGTAGCGACAACCGTCTTTTTGATTGGTACCGGAGTGGCCCTGTGGTTGGGTATTGGAGCAACATTACCGATTGATAAATCCCTGACTTTAGGTCTTTTTTAAATTGATTCAATTGTAAAATATTCTGACGTGCGTATCTAGGGAGTAGTCACTTGTTAAAGTGAATTCTCCCTAGATCTATTTATTCAATTCTGGTGTTAATAGATGGATTGTGCTGAAGGTTCCAAATCATTTTATTTTTTTGGAAATCAAATTAGAAAAATTTGTCTACTTCTTTTCTAGAATGTCCAATATTTGTTTGACATCTTCTATACGAAAATGTTCAATTTTCATAAGTTCTTCTTGACTCTTATTCAACAGGTCAAATAATGTATGTATATTGGACTTTTTGAGACAATTATAGATCCTAGGAGGCAATTCTGATTGGTCAATAAAAATCGATTTCAATGCAAATTCGTTTTTCTTTTTTCTTAGTTTAGCTAATCTATCATGAAAAGGAAAAAAGGGTAAAGTAACCCTGTGTTGATTGTTTTCTAAATTGAAGTTTTTTTCTTCTTCTGCATGTAAAAAAGGAATAAATAAATCAATCAAATTCCGGGAGGCTTCGCGGAGTGCTTCTTGAGGAGTTAAACTTCCGTTTGTCCATATTTCTAAAAAAAGTATCTCCTGCTTTTCATTACCGTTCCCATACGAATGAATACTATGATTCGCATTTCGAACGGGCATGAATACAGCATCTATAGGGTAACTTCCGTCGTTAAAGTTTTTGTTCGTTTTTATACCGTATCCTCTATGCCTCTCGATTTGTAATTCAATACACAAATCAATTGGTTCTGTTAGTCTAGCTATATGCTGTGTATGATCAACGATTTCCACGGAAGTCGGTAAGATGATATCTTGAGCAGTTACATACCCCGGACCCTTGGCACAAATAAGCGCTTTACGAGTTCCATACAGATTACTTCTCAATACAATTTCTTTCAAATTCATTAAAATTTCATGTACTGATTCTTGAATACCTACTATGGTAGAATATTCATGTGGTATTTTCTCAGATTTTGCGCGTGTAATACATGTTCCTTCTATTTCTCCAAGCAAAGCTCTTCGCATCGCAATGCCTATTGTGTCGGCTTGACCTTTCATAAGGGGAGCTAGAATAAAGCGTCCGTAAGAAAGACGCTTACTTTCTGTTCTTGATTCAACGCACTTCCACTTTAGTGTCTGAGTCGATACTTTTACTTTCTCTCGCACCATATAGTAATACTTATTATTTGATATTTGATTTTATTTGATAAGATGAATCCTTTATTCCTCTTGAAATCCCTTTACTCTTTCTATTTCTATACACGTCTTTTTTTTGGCGGTCTACAACCATTATGTGGCATTGGGGTTATATCCCGTACGAAATTTAATAGTATACCACTTCTACGAATAGCTCGTAAGGCTGCATCTCTTCCGAGACCGGGACCCTTTATCAGAACTTCCGCTCGTTGCATACCTTGATCCACTACTGCTCGAATAGCATTTCCTGCTGCGGTTTGAGCAGCAAAGGGCGTCCCTCTTCTTCTACCCTTGAATCCACAAGTGCCGGCGGAGGAACAAGAAATCACCTGACCCCGTACATCTGTAACAGTAACAATGGTGTTGTGGAAACTTGCTTGAACATGAATAACTCCCTTTGGTATTCTACGTACACTTTTACGTGCACTACTGCGCCTATTCTTACGTGAACCAACTTTTAGTATGGGTTTTGCCATATTTTATCATTTCATAAGGATAAGTCAAAGATATATGGATATATCCATTTCATGTCAAAATAGATCCTCTATTTTGATTTGTTCATCGTTTTCTTTAAGATCGGTGAGTCTCTTTTAGGATAGAAGGACTATCCCTGTCTTTGTTTATGTCTCGGGTTGGAACAAATTACGGTAATTCGTCCTCTCCTGCGGATTAGTCGACATTTTTTGCAAATTTTACGAACAGAAGCCCTTATTTTCATAATTCTTATTCCTTTTCCTTAATTTAATTCTAATTTAATTCTGAATTCACTTATTGGAAAAAAGTTTCTTGAAATTTTTGAACGTTGAACTGTATCCTCTGAAAGGAATATTGAAGTACCTAATCATTCGAATCCTTATTGTGGAGTCTACAAATTATACGCTCTCTGGTTGAATCATAAGGACTCATTTCCATTTTTGTTCTATCCCCTGGTAGTATACGTATAAAACTATGTTTGATCCTTCTTAGAGTACCTGAAAAGTATAGTCGAGAATCCGATCTTCATTATTTCAATTTAAACGAATCCATATAGTATACTAGTATTGAGAAGTGATTCAGTAATTAAACCCTCATGAACTTTTCTTTCATTTCAGGTAGAACCTTCTCGAAGTATTAACTAAGGTAAGATGGGAGGAGTTATATTAGATAACCCGGCCTTTTTTCTTTTTTTTCCAAAAAAAAGAGGGAAGTTCTGGATACAATTCGGATATCAGACGGATTACCATATATAACACAAAATTTCTCCGCCGATTCCTTCTAGTCGGGCCTCTCGGTCTGTCATTATACCTCGAGAAGTTGAAAGAATTACAATCCCCATCCCGCCTAAAATTTTAGGAATTTGTTGATAGTTAGCATAGATTCGCAGACCGGGTCGGCTGATTCTTTTTAAATTTAAAAAAGTTCTATATGTTCCTTTTCTATTTCTTCTATGTCGTAGGGTTAAAACCAAAAAGGATTTTTTGCCTTCCTGATGTTTTCTTACGTTTTCGATAAAACCTTCTCGTAAAAGTATTTTAGCAATGTTCTCGGTAATGTTAGTAGATACCAGTCGAACCCTTCCCCTTCGATTCATGTCAGCATTTCGTATAGAGGTTATTATGTCAGCAATAGTGTCCCTACCCATGGTAAACGAAAATTCGTGTTGCTCCCCAATTTTGTTATAATCAACATGTTTTTTTTGACTTATTTTATTAAAGGCTTATTTTATTAAAGGTATATGCATGAGACACCGATCTACTAATTAATTTATGTCATTTAAACACTTAATTAAATAGTATAACTATATTGAGGTTTTCCCTTATAATATCTCAGGAGCCAATGAAACTATTTTAGTGAAATTTAACTGTCTCAATTCCTGGGCGATCGCACCAAAAATTCTAGTTCCTTTTGGATTTCCTTTTTGATCAATGATCACTGCAGCATTGTCATCATATCGTATTATGATGCCGTTGTCGCGTTTGAGTTCTTTACAAGTACGTACAATTACAGCTCTGACTATTTCTGATCTTTCTAGGGGTGCTTTTGGTACTGCTTCCTTGATCACAGCAACAATAACGTCACCAATACGAGCATATCGACGATGACTAGCTCCTATGATTCGAATACACATCAATTTTCTAGCCCCGCTGTTATCTGCCACATTCAAAAGGGTCTGAGGTTGAATCATTTTTTTTTGTAATCTGTTCTTTCAGTGCAACAAAGGACAAAGAAAAAAAAAAGAAATATTGTTTGTCAAAAATAAAAAGAAACCTACAATTGTTTTTTTTATTCTTAAGACTTTTGCCCTATATTACGATTCTGAGATTCTGAAATAATGAATTGAGTTTTTATAGGCATTTTTGACGCCGCTATTGAAATAGCCCGTCGTGCCAGCTTTTCGGCTACTCCATCCATTTCATAAAGTATTCTACCAGGTTTAACGACAGCTACCCAATACTCGGGAGATCCTTTCCCCGAACCCATACGTGTTTCTGCGGTTCTTACTGTAACCGGTTTGTCTGGAAATACACGTACCCACAGTTTTCCACCGCGGCGTACATTTCGTGTCATTGCACGTCGTCCTGCTTCTATTTGTCTAGATGTAATCCAAGCGGGTTCAAGTGCTTGAAGAGCATATCTACCGAAACAAATACGGTTACCTCGATAAGACATTCCTTTCATTCTTCCTCTATGTTGTTTACGGAATTTCGTTCTTTTCGGACTAAGCATAGCGGTTATATCAAATAATCCCTCCAATTTTTATTTAACCTTATAGAATTTAGAACTGTTCATTTTTTTTTTAATTGAACATAAAACAAACAGAAAGCATTTGTCATTTTTTGTTCTATCCCTGAATAGAACATAAAGACAAGTAAGGTCTCTTCTTTATTCTTCGTCTATAAATATCCAAATTTTGATTCCTAAGACCCCATATATAGTTCGAACTGTATAGCAACAATAATCAATTTTCGCTCCAATAGTTTGGAGAGGAACCCTACCTTCTCTGATCCATTCGACGCGCGCGATTTCTTTTCCGTCGATACGACCCGCAATTTGTACTTGAATTCCTTTTGTAGCCGCTTGTTCAGCTAATTCAATAGCTTTTTTCATTGCTTTTCGAAAAGAAACTCTATTCTTTAATTGTCCGGCTATAAATTCTGCAAGAATATTAGGATTCCCGTAAGGATTTGCAATCCTTGTAATAGTAATGTTGAGTTGTCGGTTCATACAATTAAGTTCTTTTTTTATATTCATCTGTAATTCTTTGATTCTGCGTGAACCATCTTTAATTAATAATTTTGGAAATCCCATATAGATTATGATCTGAATTAGATCAATTCTTTTTTGAATCTCTATACGTGCAATTCCCTCCATACTCGAGGCTATTCTCATATTTTTTTGTACATAATTCTTGATACAGTCTCGTATTTTTTTATCTTCTTGTAGACCCTCGAAATAATTTTTTGGTTGTGCAAACCAAACAGAATGATGACTTTGATTTGTACCAAGTCTGAAACCAAGTGGATTTATTTTTTGTCCCATAACCCCCCATTACTATATGTATCATCATATGTGAAATTTTTATTCGTATTTCCAGTTTTTTTTAAGCGCATGGTGTTTTCTTCGTATTTTGTAGATAAAGATCTATCTCTCAATACGATAGTTATATGACAAGTTGGTCTTTTGATCAGATAACTTCGTCCTCTAGCTCGCGGTTTTAGTCTTTTCACAGCAGTGCCCTCGTTTACTTCAGCTTTACTAATGACCAAATTCGCTTCGTTGAGACCCCTATTGTGCCTAGCATTTGCTGCGGCGGAATAAACCAATTTAAAAATGGGATAACATGCTCGATAAGGCATGAGTTCTAGTATCATAAGTGTTTCCTGATAGGAACGTCCGCGAATTTGATCAATTACTCTTCGTGCTTTGTGAGCAGACATACGTATATGTTGACCTAAAGCGTATACTTCATCTGGGTTCTTTTTTATCAT